TGTCGATCTAGTATTGAGCGAAAGGTTACACCTATGTATGAGTTATCTATTGTGGAGGTCAACCCTACTCCATTAGTACCAATAGGTGGCATAGGGGAAGAAGCACTACGCCTAGAAATCAACAACACGAAAACTTTGTTATAAATTATCCCCTTTCCTTATTGAGATCGGACTTAAGAAGAATGGTTGGGCCAACAAACATCCATCTCGTTCGTATTTTGGATACCCATAGAACCATCGAAGATTGTTGAAGTGACGAATTCCTGGAAATTAAGGGGCGTGGGGACAAAGAAATTGTTGAAGTTACCATTTTTTTTTTATCTAGTATCAAATCAACATTTTGATGGTAAGAAAAGATCTTTTGCAGAAGGGTTGGTTAGAAATTTCTTGTAAAAACACTAGCCCCGCTCAGTTAATAATGAGAATATTTCAATTTTTTTTGATTCCATGTATTATTCTCATTATGCACATAAGGGAGGAGCCGTATGAGGTGAAAATCTCACGTACGGTTCTGGAACGGAGATTTTTTGACGACCGTAACGGATGTCGGCTCAATCCGAAGGAAATTATGCGGAAGCTTTACAGAATTATTATGAAGCTATGCGACTAGAAATTGATCCTTATGATCGAAGCTATATACTCTATAACATAGGTCTTATCCACACAAGTAACGGAGAACATACAAAAGCTTTGGAATATTATTTTCGGGCACTCGAACGAAACCCGTTCTTACCACAAGCTTTTAATAATATGGCTGTGATCTGTCATTACGTGCGACTATCTCCACTATAGAAAGAAAAAGCAAAGAAAAAAGAATGAATCCGCTAGTAAATACTAGAAAAAAAAAGGATTTCTACATATACATCGTCCAAAAAACGATTTTTATCAGCTGTAGCAAAAAAAAAAAAAGGAACTTCATATCATAGAAGTTGAAACATGAAGAAATAAATATGCCTAGATACTTTATTCTATGGATAAACAATTCAATTGATAGAGAAAGCACCGTAAAGATCCATTAGTGAGGTTTTACGCCGATCCAATAAGAACTGCTTATTTTTTTTTTTATGATATAGAGATAAGAAAAAGTTAGGAATTCACTTATGTAATAAAGTCGATCCCCTAAGGTATTGAGCAGCGGTGTAGCATCAGATCCCAAAGATAGTAAGTCTTTTCTTTATTATGAAGAAAAGTCTTTTTCAAAGATTCTATATAAATTTCTCTATGAAAGCGAGATAGTTACCTTTCAGAAAATTCTAACGATAGTGGAAATGCCTATGCTTTTTCTGAAAGTGGGAGAAAAGATAAAACTAAAAAAAACGGATTAGTAATCAAAATTTAAGTTTGAAACTCATGGAATTGATTTCTTTTGGTTAACCAGAGGAAAAAAAGGGGGGGATACATATATGATAAATCTCATTCACTTAAATATGGTAGATTAAAAAAATAGGACACCACAAGAATTGAATGCTGAGCCGTATGAGATAGGAAACTCTCAAGTACGGTTCTAAGGGAAGGAATTGACTCACCTATTCCGACCGGGGAGAACAGGCCATTCGGCAGGGAGATTCTGAAATTGCGGAGGCTTGGTTCGACCAAGCCGCTGAGTATTGGAAACAAGCTATAGCGCTTACTCCTGGTAATTATATTGAAGCTCAGAATTGGTTGAAGATCACGAGGCGTTTCGATTAAGAGCACTCTTTTTTTTTTTAACTATTTAAAAATTTTTAATTAATTTAATTGTTTTTTGTTGGCCTCATCAGTCAAATAAAACGAATCGTTTATCTGAGAAAAACCAATCAAAGAATTTCATTATATCCCCTTTCTAAGATCATTTTCAATTTTGTCTGGTATTTTGTGGGTAGAAAGGATACGCAGATAGAGTATCGAATATCTATTTTCTGCTATTAAAACGAACTTTCGAATGAATAAATAGAGATACTGGAATATTTTATTAGTAATGACCAATGGCTGCTCATGAAATTTTGAATAATTAATATGTTCCCTGGAATGGAAGACACCACATCTAGGAACTTCTAATTGAGATATTAATAAACAGACTAGAAATACATGCACAAAAAAATGGTTTTTGAAAGCCCCAAAAAGGTTTTATAAGATTAAAAAAAGGTCCGTTGAGCGCCTCATGGCTATGTCATAATAGATCCGAACACTTGCCCCGGATCGACTTCCAGATCATAATTGCTCTAGTGAATAACTAAATAAAATAGATGGGAGATAGAAGAAAAAGAAACTAATTAGAAACATCTCTCATAGGTTCACTAATTATTTGGCTGTTGGCGGGTTTCTTTGTATGTGTTGTCCGGAAAGAGGAGGACTCAATGATTATTCGTTCGCCGGAACCAGAAGTCAAAATTTTGGTAGATAGGGATCCCATAAAAACTTCTTTTGAGGAATGGGCAAAACCGGGTCATTTCTCAAGAACAATAGCTAAGGGCCCTGATACTACCACTTGGATCTGGAACCTACATGCTGATGCTCACGA